GTAGACATGAAAGCATAAGAACTCAACGGATTACCTTCTTTGTTTGTCTGATTTAAGGTAGAAGGTCCCGTTGAGTTCTTAATAATTATAATATTTTTTTTATAGGTTCATTGACGAAGTTCTATTTACTCAAAAAATTTTACCCTCCTCTTTTGTTTGTCCACTCATTTTTATAGTATATGTAATTATAAATTATTATAATCGAATTTAGAATATAATAATTAATTAATAAAATACGCAATAACTCCAAGATACATCTGTAAAAAACAGAAACTAACACTAGGAATGTTTGACGAACAAGATAAAAAATCATTATTTTTTCGACACAAGAAAAGGATTTTTCACACCCCTTTTCTTGTGTCGAAGACTAGGAAGACGAATAAACCCTCCCAGAAATATGTGCTCCCTTCGTTTATATTTATACGTTCTATTTTCCGTTTACTTTTGGATAGGATCTATCCAAAGTGAAATGTATTAGAATCAAGTGCATTTTTGACATTTCAATCTGACAATAGCAACATAATAGCATCGCCCAAATTGAAAAAAAAAAAAGAAGGGGAAAAGTCAAATAGTCTTTCTATATACTATGTCTAGGAATGTCGTACAAGGAATTCCCGGCATCTCGTAGAAAAAGAGTCTAAAAGAACAAAATTCTTTTTATAATTTCATTTTTTATCATAGATAATTGATAAAAAAGTTCTTTTTACAAACTGGATGTCGATAAATACGCCAGTCTAGAAATTCATTTCGGACAATTGAACCTTCTCGAACTGTTTCTTTTTAAGAACCAAAAAGATTTGTGCCAAAATAACAGATGCGAAGAAGAACAAAAGACCTTGTACACGTAATGGATCTTGAAGTACTATTTCTGCATCTCCCTGACCAAATCCGCCCACATTAGGATTACTTGTCAACGGTTGATCCAATTTGATAGATTCACCTTCTGAAACAAGAAGTTCTGGCCCCGGAGGGATAATATCAACCACTTGACGTCCATCAGATGCATCCGCTATGGTTATTTCGTATCCCCCCTTTTCTTTTCGTAGGATTTTGCTTACTATACCTGATGCTGTAGCATTATAAACTGTATTGTTACTCTTGCTCCCGTCAGGATAAATTTGGCCCCTCCCTCTATTTCCGCCTACGTATATAGGATATTTTAAGAAGTGAGTGTCTTTCTTAGTAGCGGGGTCCGGGGAAAGAATAGGAAAGGTTATTTCACTATATTTCTTACCAGGAACAGGGCCTATGACAAGAATATTTTTTTGATTGGGGCGATAACTCTGAAAAGACAGATTGCCCATCTTTTCTTTTATCTCGGGGGAAATACGATCGGGAGGGGCTAATTCAAAACCCTCTGGTAAAATAAGAACAGCCCCTACATTCAAACCCCCCTTTTTACCATTAGCAAGAACTTGTTTCAGTTGCATATCATAGGGAATTCGAACAACTGCTTCAAATACAGTATCCGGAAGTACCGCTTGCGGAACCTCAATATCCACTGGTTTATTAGCTAAATGGCAATTGGCGCATACAATACGTCCAGTGGCTTCTCGTGGATTTTCATAACCCTGCTGTGCAAAAATGGGATATGCATTTGAAATGGATGTACGAGTTATGATATATATCATGAGCGATATGGAAATAGATCGAGTAATCTGTTCCTTTATCCAAGAAAAAGTATTTCTAGTTTGCATGGTCCAACCATTGATCCCGAAAATTTATACAATAAATTGGGGTAGGTCACTAATGGAGTTTCCTATCCACGATTCTGTTATTTATATTTACTGGAATAATATAATAATAATTTGACTGGATTAATTTAATATATAGGAATATAGGATGAATCTCCGGGATGGGTAGAAATATAATTTTTTTCAATGCTTTCCTTATGTACAACTGCAAAGTAATAAAAAACATTATAATTGGATTAGGTAGATAATTTTTCAGTCATTCATTGAATGATAAATCACTACAAGTGACGGAGATATGCGATTTAAATAACGGAAAATCCAATATTTTAAAATTGTATCTAGAATGACTGGAAAAGTGGAAACAAGGCCAGATATAATTTGATCATTATGAACAAATCCAAAATCCTTGGAGACAAAGCCAATCAGCAGTTCCCAACCATGGGGCGAATGAAATCCGATACATAAATCAGTTAATAAAAGAAGAGAAAAAGCTTTTATTGTGTCACTTAAGTTATATAGGAATTCCTGAGCCCAAGAGTTAAGAATAATAAGTTCTTTATTACCCAAAATAGAATAACCACTTAGAATAATGAAACAGATTATATTTGTCGAGAAGTGCAAAATCGTATGAATACGACCCTCATTGTGTATCTTGATTAATTGGATTGTTTCTTTGTGAATTCCTATACGAAGGTTTTGTAGATGTGTCTCCGAGTATTCTTTGATCATTTCCTCTAAGAGGAGGAGTTCCTTTAATTCTTTGAATTTTTCTAGAATACTATTTTCTTCAATATCATTCAAAAAAGTTTCAGATTGCCTAGTATTCCACCAATTTGTAATCCATGATTCCAGACTTTTTTGAAATGAGAGCGAAATCCACCAAGGCAAAAATACTATAGATGCAAGATAGAAAAGAGGAGTTAATGCTTTCTTTTTTGCCATTTTTTCATCTGTGAATTGTTAATGAATTCGTCGACTTTATGTAATCTAATATTTCTCTCACGCATCAGGTCTATTACAAGTTATCGAATCTATAATCTATTCACTCTTTTTTTTTATTTTTTTTTTTTTCATATATGTCTGCTTTGACTCCAAGGGATGTTCTGAAGAAATTTCAATTAAGTTATGTTATAGAAAAAGAGGATTCTTGCGTTTTTGCCCTCCTGCTGAGAAAGCATGCATTTGTCGGCTCATTTCTTAAAATACTTCAATTGGTACACGCAAGAAATAGGCCAATTCAGCAGCTTTTTGTTCCATTTCCCGTGGAGTAAAATTCTCATCAGTACGAGTCAATGGAATGGCTCCCTGGCCTTTGATATCCATATAAAGGACACGGCGAGCATAAATACCTTCTTTAACTTCTATTCTGACGGACTGAATATCTTTTATAAGAAATCGGAGGAAGACCCGACGATTTTTTCCAGGAAATCCCCAACGAAAAATACACACTATTCCGTCTTTTCTATCAAATCGATCATAACCACTACCTACATTCCACGAAATTGTGCACCACAAATAAGAGCTAATAAAAAGACCCGCGATCCCATAGAAAGACATCACAATTCCTTGTGGAAAAAAAAGGATTTCCTGAGACGGAAATAAAGATATCAGATTTCTACCAAGATAACTCGAGGTTCCAACCAACAAGAATCCTAATGAACCTAAAAAAAGGATAACAGCCCAGCAGAAATTACTTGTTTTTCGAGCCCCTGTTATAGGTTCTATCCATATATGTTCTGATCGACAACTCATACTTGATCCAGTTGCTTTTTTTTTGAATTGAGAGAATACCCCAAATGAATTTGACTTTAGTCCTTTTGTTTCCGAAGTAACTCGCATCAACTAGCAATAGTTTGATGTGAACCTTTAGGAGTAATTCATTAAATTGGTTAGATCTAAACTAATAACATACCCTTCGTATGATCTCACTAAAGATAGCCACATGCATATAGATAGACCAACTTTACAATTAAGCCGTCCGCCAATTCGGGTCTATTTGAAAATAGCTAGAATATAGCATTTTGGGAGATTTTCGTCGGAAGACGCTTATACCATATTTTGCTAAAAAGATATCTGTGTTATGATACAAGCGTCAGTTTAAAAATGAGATTTTGTGCCCTCGGCTCTAAACAATCTTGTTTTTTTGAACATGAAGAAATAAAGAAGCCATTGCGATTGCCGGAAATACTAGGCCTACTAAAGGGACCAAAACAGAGGGAAAGTTCAAAGTTGTCATAGAATGGGTACCTCGCTTTACTATTTGTACCTGTTATTATTATTGAGATTTTATATTTATAGAATATAAAGATAAAGTAAAGTATTATATATAAAGATATCTTATATCTTATTATAAGTATAATTTGATAATTAGAAATTGGGATTATTATTACTTAATATCTCTCTAATCTATTCTAATTCTAAATGAGTATATAATGTAGTTTTTCATGCCTCCACACGAAAGATTTGAAAAGATATGGATGAGATATTATTTTATTCATTTTTTGTTCTTGTCTTCCAATTTAGCAAAAAGTTTCTTAAAAATGAATTAGATTCTATTTATTTAGTTTTAGAATTAGATCTATTTATATTAACGGGTTTGTTAGAATCCCATCCAGCAGGGATTCTTAGTCAAAATAGGATTATCGTAAGGTATAGAAAGATAAAAAATGTGATTATTCCGATAAACTAATTACTTGTTTGCTCAAAATAATTCCACTTTATGCTCTAATTTTGATTCAAAGGAAAGAAAGTGTGGAGTTGAAATAACTCACTCAGAACGCTTTTTAAAGGATTACGTGGTACGATTAGATCGAATAAGCCCTTTTGGAATAAATACTCAGCCGCTTGTGAACCTTCGGGTACTGTTTTATTTAATGTTTGTTCAATTACTCTTTTACCCGCAAAGGCAATGTAGGCATGGGGTTCGGCAATAATGATATCCCCCAACATACCAAAACTAGCTGTCACCCCGCCGGTAGTAGGAGATGTAAGGATTGGTACATAGAATAACTTTTTATTTGATTGATAATCATATAAAGCAGCAGATATTTTAGCCATTTGCATCAAGCTCAAACTTCCTTCTTGCATGCGTGCCCCTCCGGAAGCACACACTATAATAAGAGGTAGAAATTCTTTAGTGGCATATTCAATCAAACGGGTAATTTTTTCCCCAACTACAGATCCCATACTACCCCCCATAAACTGAAAATCCATAACCCCAATTGCTACGTTAATACCGTTTAATTGCCCTATACCTGTTTGAACAGCCTCGGTTAATCCTGTCTTTCTTTGATAAGAATCGATACG